TTTATATATATTATTTATATAATAATAAGAATAATAATAAGATATAAAAGAAGATATATAAAGCAAAAAAAATATATAAAAATTATAATTTATAATTATAATATAAAAAGAAAAATAGAAAAAAAAAAGAGAAAAAATGATGAAGACAATAAAACCATTGTTACGTTTCCATATTAAAGTAAAGTATAGTACTTCATTTTTTTCTTTATCTTAATGCCCATTGGTGTTCCAAAAGTACCTTTTCGGAGTCCTGGAGAGGAAGATGCAGCTTGGGTTGACGTATAGTGCGACTTGTCAGACATATTGGTCATATGGTATTTCCCCATTATCTCCCCCGATCGAGTATTCTCTGTTTCGCCCAATCCAATAAATAGATATTCAATATTGTATTGATTTAATCATCAATAATTCGGAGCGTGAAGCACAATAATTCCTATTGGGGATCAATATTATCAATTAAAATAATTAATGGTTTACTTGGACTGATAAAATAAAGTATCCAGGCTCCGTTCAGAGAATACCAAATTGGAAATGATAAGAGTAAAAGTAATATAATGGGAGTGTAAATGTAGTAATTTAAATAAGAAATATTAAAGAAAGAATATAAAAATAAAATATAAATTTAATTAAATTATTAAGAAATTATGAACTTAATTCGTAATTAAATAGAATATAATATAACTTACTATAAGAGAATCTTATAATATAATCTATTATGTAGAATATATGATGATTACACGATTACCGCTTGTATCATAGACTCTTATTATAATTACTATAGGTATAATCTCAAACTTCCTACCAATGGAGTAGTATGATGAATACATCGAATATTTTGGGGAAAGGTATCAAACAATTGAAAAAAAAAAAGAAGTGGTACTGGAATCATTTGACCTATATGCGCAAATGGAATTCGGGCAAATCTTCCCCCGGAGTAGAACAAGAACCTAAAAGAATTGAAAGGCCCATTCAGGAACAAGAAAATTACATCGTTATTTTCATTTCGATGAAACAATACATCAATGAGAAGTTAGTTCAATAAGTTCATAAAATTCTTTTTTCTTTTTTACATTCTAAAATATAGGGAAGGGGAAGGAGGGCAAAACTCATGTAAAAAAAAAAAGAAATAGGACTGGAATCAACACATTGATTTTTTTTTTTCGCAATTCTTTCGAACCGTATGCATCCAAAGGTGCACGTACGGCTCCTCAGGGATACAATTTTGTCCTAATCAACCGACTTCATCGAGAAAGATTACTTTTTTTAGGCCAAGAGGTTGATAGTGAGATCTCGAATCAACTTGTTGGTCTCATGGTATATCTCAGCATAGAAGATGATACTAGGGATCTTTATTTGTTTATAAATTCTCCAGGCGGATGGGTAATACCAGGAATAGCCATTTATGATACTATGCAATTTGTGTCACCGGATGTACATACAATATGTATGGGATTAGCCGCTTCAATGGGATCTTTCATTCTGGTCGGAGGAGAAATTACCAAACGTCTAGCATTCCCTCACGCTTGGCGCCAATGAGTTTTTTTATTTGAGAAAAAAAAAGAATACTATGCCTTCGCTGTATCGAATATGAATCAAATAAAGAATAAGTAATAATAGCATGGCACTTCGAGTTCGATATGAACAAACCATTATTGTTTTTTTTTCTAACATGAGATTTTGTATCGAGATAGTAGTATGAAAAAAGGGTTATTCCCAATTTGATTTATGTGTAAAGCAAGAGTCAATTTCAGCGTCACAAACCATTATTCTTCCACACCAGAAGTATCTTTCTTATTTTTATGTTATGAGAGAAAGAGTCAAAAAATGGAAAAAATCATTTTCTCCTTCTTGGATCATATCAAAAAGAAACTTTGGGATTGCTAAACCACAGACGAGATAAATATATAAAGCAACAGAACCATCATAGTATCTTTTTTACTACTACGAAAGGAAGGGTGGTAAATGGATCATTTAACGATTTGGATCGGATGGGTTCTATTTCTTCTTTTCCATAGAAGAAATTCTATCAAAAAAAGAAATTCCATTGCAGAGCCGTATGCAATGTTCAAAAGATGCCCGTACGGTTGTTTAATTCTATTTTTTATTGTTATTTTGATTTAACCCAATCGTGCGATATATAGATAGAAGAACCGTTCATGATGTTATATCAATATCATCAGGGTTATGATTCACCAACCTGCTAGTTCTTTTTACGAGGCACAAGCAAGGGATTTTATCCTGGAAGCAGAAGAACTATTGAAGCTTCGCGAAACTCTCACAAAAGTTTATGTACAAAGAACGGGCAACCCTTTATGGGTTATATCCGAAGATATGGAAAGGGATGTTTTTATGTCAGCAACAGAAGCCCAAGCTCATGGCATCGTTGATCTTGTAGCGGTCGAAAATGAAAATACTGGGAATTCCGTATAAATATAAGATATAAGAATTCCATTTAAAAATTAGAAATTTCCGTATGAATAGAAATCATTCATAATCATCAACCATCAGGTTAAGATCGATCTAAGCCAACCCGCTCTATTCTATCTAGAATGAGATTCTATAGACATGCCATGCCAACCATTAAACAACTTATTAGAAACGCAAGACAGCCAATAAGAAATGTCACGAAATCTCCCGCTCTTCGAGGATGTCCTCAGCGTCGAGGAACATGTACTAGGGTGTATGTGCGACTCGTTCAGTTCAGATCATGAGTTTGAAGAAATGCAAACCAGTATCAACGACCACTACCAATGAATTAGGATAGATTAGAGTAGAAGACGGCCTTTTCATTGACTTTTATCTAAAAATGAAGATCTATCAGCTACCTAATTATGTTATGAATTTATGGTTTCTATTGGTGCAAATCCAATCACTCCGTTTGAGATGAGAAGGAATTCTCCATTGGTAATAAATAGTTATCCATTAAGCGGAGGAAAAAGGTTATGCTCCTATTCCTATTCTTGAAAAAACGGACTAATAAGGTCAGCTACCTAGCCAACTTTCAGAATTAAATGCCGTCACTGTATGGATAACTTTTTTGTGAAAAGGGTTATTACTTTCTAATTAGATAATTAGAATTGAAAAAAGAATTCTAATTGAAAAATGGATGGGTAGAGCCAAAAAGTGTGAACTATACAAGTTCACAATAAAATTTGATGAAATGAAAGAAGAGGCTCCGGTGTATAGAAAGGACCTCACCGTTTCAGAAGTTGCCATAGAAACGAGGGAACCCACTATTCTTTTCTTTTTTATTTAGTAGCATAGCAGTCGAATTTCTTATTTCCAGGCGAGATACTTTGAAGAAAGAAAAAATCGTGGTCGGGAAGGTCATAGTCGCAAAAGCCATTGGAATTTATATTTTATATATCGGAAGAATCCGTTTTGTTATTAATCGACCGGAGGAAAAGGATGACTGAAAGAAGAGAAATCAATTAGTTATTCAAGAAAGTTTCATTTGATTCAATGACCAGAGTTAAACGAGGATATACAGCTCGGAGACGTCGAAAAAAGATTCGTTTATTTGCATCAACCTTTATAGGGGCTCATTCAAGACTTACTCGAACGACTACTCAACAAAGAATGAGAGCTTTGGTTTCCTCTCATCGAGATAGGAGCAGGAAAAAGAGAGATTTTCGTCGTTTGTGGATCACTCGGATAAATGCGGTAACTCGTGAGGATAAGCTATTCTATAGTTACAGCATATTCATCCACAATATGTACAAGAGACAATTGCTTCTGAATCGTAAAATACTTGCGCAAATAGCCCTATCAAATAAGAATTGTTTTGATATTATTTCAAATAAAATCATCAATCAAAAAGAAAATACAAATCAAATAAAAGAATCTTAATAGAATCTATTATACAGTAAACAAGAATGATTGAAACAGGATTTCCCGGAGAATGGACTCCGGGAAGATAGAAGAAAAAGAAATTAAGATTTGAGTAGTAGGAATAAACGAACATCTTTCAAGAAAAAAAGATTTCTTCCCCATTTTTACTTTTTTATAATACAAGAATCAAATCTGGATTCTAGTTTTTTTTTTCGAGCAAAACATTAACATGAGCTTGAGTTCCGATTGAAGTATATCTATTTCTTTTTGGTTCTAGGACTAGTAGTTCTAGGGATCGACTCCACTCTCTCCAATTGTTTCTCATTATTACGAAAAGGTAACGAAGATAAAATACGAGCTTGTTTTATAGCAATAGTAATTAATCGTTGTTGTTTCAAGGTCAACCTATTCGTCCGTCTAGATAAGATTTTTCCCTGTTCACTAAGAAATCGACTAATTAAACTCATGTTTCTATAATCGATTCGATCCCCCGATCCAATTGGGGGTAAACGCCTACGAAAAGATCGCTTGGATTTACGAAAAGGTTGTTTGGATTTATCCATGGTTTGCTTATTCCTTGTTTGTTTATTCCTTATATATATATAAGAATCTATAAAATAGAATTCTCTTTTTTTTCTTATTCATTTAAGATTCGAACAAAAGAAATTTTGGTTTTTATTATATATGTTAAGATGTAAAGTTCTTACTCTTCCCACTACTTGGAAAAATAACACACGCATTCCATTACATCTATTTCTTTATTTCCCCATGAATCGTATACTTTTGACAATAGCGACAAAATTTTCTCAATTCTAATCGATTGGGTGTATTGTGTCGATTCTTTTGAGTAATATATCTAGAAATGCCCGGCGATTCTTTATTGACACCCTTTCGAACACAACAGGTACATTCCAAAATTACTCTAATTCTGATATCTTTACCCTTGGCCATGAACCTCCTTTTCTTTTTGGATCGATTTTACTTTAGAACTCTCTTCATTTTCTTTTTGACCCGAACCAAATAAAAAGAAAATAAAAAAAGAATATATATATTAAGAAAAGCTACTAACTAGAAATGGAATTCGTAAATATTTTCTTTTTCGAATTCTTAGAATTCGAAGTACTATAATATAAAGTAAATAGAATTACTATTAATTACTATAACTATAA